ATACTTCTTTTCACATCCGGAAATATGAAATTCAGACTCATGTGACAAGCCAGGGCCCTGAAAGAATTACTAAGGAAATACCGCATCTAGAGACTCATTTACTCCGAAATTTAGACAGAAATGGAATCGTTATGCTGGGATCTTGGGTAGAAACAGGTGATATTTTAGTAGGTAAATTAAGGCCTCAGACAGCGAACGAATCGTCGTATTCCCCGGAGGATAGATTATTACGAGTCATACTTGGCATTCAGGTATCCACTGCAAAAGAAACTTCTCTAAAACTACCTATAGGTGGAAGGGGTCGCGTTATTGATGTGAGATGGATTCAGAAAAAGGGGGGTTCCAGTTATAATCCAGAAATGATTCGTGTATATATTTCACAGAAACGTGAAATCAAAGTAGGTGATAAAGTAGCTGGAAGACATGGGAATAAAGGTATCATTTCAAAAATTTTGCCTAGACAAGATATGCCCCATTTGCAAGATGGTACACCTGTTGATATGGTCTTCAACCCATTAGGAGTACCCTCACGAATGAATGTGGGACAGATATTTGAATGTTCGCTCGGATTAGCGGGGGATCTGCTAAAGAAACATTATAGAATAGCACCTTTTGATGAGAGATATGAACAAGAGGCTTCGAGAAAACTAGTGTTTTCTGAATTATATGAAGCCTGTAAGCAAACAAAAAATCCATGGGTATTTGAACCCGAGTATCCAGGAAAAAGCAGAATATTTGATGGAAGAACAGGGGATCCTTTTGAACAACCTGTTCTAATAGGAAAGTCCTATATCCTAAAATTAATTCATCAAGTTGATGATAAAATCCATGGACGTTCTAGTGGGCATTACGCACTTGTTACACAACAACCCCTTAGAGGAAGGGCCAAGCAAGGGGGACAACGAGTAGGAGAAATGGAAGTTTGGGCTCTAGAGGGATTTGGTGTTGCTCATATTTTACAAGAGATGCTTACTTATAAATCTGATCATATTAGAGCTCGTCAAGAAGTACTTGGTGCTACAATCGTTGGAGGAACAGTACCTAATCCCGAGGATGCTCCAGAATCTTTTCGATTGCTCGTTCGAGAACTACGATCTTTGGCTCTAGAACTGAATCATTTCCTTGTATCTGAGAAGAACTTCCAGATTAATAGGAAGGAAGCTTGATCTGAATGAATCAGAATTTCTATTCTATGATCGACCGGTATAAACATCAACAACTTCGAATTGGACCAGTTTCTCCTCAACAAATAAGGGCTTGGTCCAACAAAATCCTACCTAATGGAGAGATAGTTGGAGAGGTGACAAAACCCTATACTTTTCATTATAAAACCAATAAACCGGAAAAAGATGGATTGTTTTGTGAAAGAATCTTTGGACCCATAAAAAGTAGAATTTGTGCTTGTGGAAATTATCGAGTGATCAGAGCTGAAAAAGAAGACCCGAAATTTTGTGAACAATGCGGGGTGGAATTTGTTGATTCTAGGATACGAAGATATCAAATGGGATACATCAAACTCGCATGTCCAGTGACCCATGTGTGGTATTTGAAACGTCTTCCTAGTTATATCGCGAATCTTTTAGATAAACCCCTTAAAGAATTAGAAGGCCTGGTATACTGCGATGTGTGATTTGATCAAAATTTTCATTTTACAGATTCGGACTGAGAAACTGTCATCCCAATCAGATTGAATGGGATGCCCCGGCTCTGACATGTGTTTTGGGAAAAGTAACATGAAACTCAGAATTATGGGTATATTCAATACTTCCAAATGAAAGGGGAATTGATCCATGGTCGATTCTATAACAGATAAATAGGAATTGCTAGTTATACCTCGTGAAAAAAAAAAGACTTTTTCGTGGAATTAGCCATTCCATTTCTTTTAGAGAGAGATTCTCTTTAAGCAAGCAAATATATATAGCATGGTTACTGGAGTCTATTTATCGCATATATACTTCAAAGGACATCATGGCATAACCATCGAGGTGAGTAGAGACCTAAAAGGTCGAAGGGAATGATATATAGACAAGTAAATCCCTTACGAGTCCCAAAGTATCCCCTTAAAGGGGATTCATCATTTGAGGGGAAGTAGACTACTCAAAAATTTCACATTTCCATTTTGTCATAAGTAATTCAGAAAATTTTTTTAAAGTAAAAAAAAAGAATGAATCAATGAAAGGTTGGTCCTTACTGGGAACTTGAGTAAGGAGTAGCTCTTTGTAGGGTAGGGTTTTATCGAACAAAACAAAGTTTAAAAAAAAGAAAGAACCCCTTTTTTTTTTGCTGTAACTACTTGAGCCGGATGAGAGGAAACCTTCACGTCCGATTTTAAAGGGGGAAATCCAATCCTATAGGAACCTATCTCGATTTTTCTTTTGCTAGGCCCATATCTAAAAAACCTACTTTCTTACGATTACGAGGTTCATTCGAATATGAAATCCAATCCCGGAAATACAGCATCCCACTTTTTTTTACTACTCAAGGCTTCGAGACATTTCGA